AGTACTGAAAAAACTCATATAAGCAAAAAATCTCAAGTATCCTTGATCGTGAGCCATATAATTATCACTATAAATAAGAACCATAATTCCAACAGTAGTGATTAACATTGACATAATAGAAGTAAGTGGATCGATCAAGTAGCCGAATTCTAAAGAAAAATCATTATCGAGGGTCCAAGACCATACATATTGATAGATAGAACTGCTTTTTATTTGCTGAATAGACAGATTAGTTGAAAAAATCATGACTATACTTAACAATAAAATACTCGAAAAAGCCCACATACGCCGGAGATTTTTTGTTGCTGTCGGAAAAAGAAGAAGTCCGACTCCTATTAACATAGGAACTGGAAGTGGAAGGAAAGGTATGATCCACGCATATTGATATGTCTGTTCCATAAAAAAAGTTTTTTAATTCTTAATTAATATTAATTGTTTCCGATTCACCGGATCTTACCTCTTTTTGAAAGGAGTCAATAAAAAAATAAAGATATGCACTAACTTAATAACTTAAATAGAAATAGAATTTTTGAATTTTTATTTCTTTTTATACTTATTCTTTAGAAGTTTCTGCTAAATACTTCAAATATTCAAATCAAGAAGTTACAATTGGTCAAATCATATGAAAAAAGCAGATTAATTACTAGTCTCCTTCGAACTTTCAAATTCAAGTTAAATTAGGCATATTTTTCGCGAATTTGAGAAGTTACTAAAAAATAAAAGAATATTCTTTTATTTTTAGTAATAAAAATAGTTTATGCAATTTTCCCATATCTTTCACGCATCTTATGTATTCTTTTTGATTTTTAGAATCAAAAATATTATCTAGAAAAGAAATACATAATGAATTGGCAAAGCGCAAATTTCTTTTGAAGAATAGATGTCTTTCACATCCAGCTATACCAATGAGTAATCTCTTAATTTTGATTTAAATGGCAGTTCCAAAAAAACGTACTTCTGCATCAAAAAAGCGTATTCGTAAAAATTTTTGGAAAAGGAAGGGGTATTGGGCAGCGTTAAAAGCGTTTTCCTTAGGGAAATCTATTTCTACCGGAAATTCAAAAAGTTTTTTTGTCCAACAAACAAATAAAATAAGTAATAAAACATAACATGTTACAATAATCTGAATCGGCTTGACTCAAAAATTGACTCATTTCGTTTCGAAAATAAAATTTCCGCTTTCCATTCCCTGTTGAGTTAATCAATAGGAAATGGAATTTGTTTCACTCTTAGAATTAGAATAAGGATTTTTCTCTTTACCGTACTGAATTCAAAAAAAAAAAAAAGAATCCTTTTTTTTTTGACAAAAAAACATAAGATACGTAATTGTCTTTTTAGTATATTTTCTCATTTCCAAGGTGGGGAGTATTATTTTCCCCATCAGCCTGTTTCTTACAATAATATAAGCAATAATATAAGGTTTTCTTTTTTCTCTAGATCCACGTTTTCTCTATAGAAAGGCGAGTAAAAAATCAAAATCATTGAAACTAATTGATTAAAATTCTAAACCTTTTTGTGCAACTTTCTTCTTTTTGGATTTTCTATGAATTCCTATATAGACTCCCATATATTTATTTCCATCAATCCACTCAAAAACACTTAACAAATTTTTTTGTTCATTGATAAAATGGATTTTTTGGTTTCGATGTTTGAAATCAAATAAATCAAAAACAGTTCATTAAAACAAAACAAAAATGTTTTTTTTTTGGGGGGGGTTCTATCCCTTAATTCATAGTTGGACTATCTAGTTTTCCAAGAGTTCAAGTCGAGGAGAGTCTAAAATACACAATAAAACTAAGACCCTAAATTCAAATAATGAACCTTCAAATACCTATTTGAACGAATTTTTATTCATCAATTTGAATCTTTCCTAAAAAAGATTGCAACAATTTAATTCTTAAATCTAGACGATTGCTTATTCATAGGGTATTATGAATTCAAGACAAGCCGCTATGGTGAAATTGGTAGACACGCTGCTCTTAGGAAGCAGTGCTAGAGCATCTCGGTTCGAGTCCGAGTGGCGGCATGTCATCTCCTAAAAAAAGTAAATAGATCCTATAATGAATTCAATTTCCAATTTCCTTTTTATAATTATGGGACTCCTTAAAAAAAATTATGATATTTTCAACTTTAGAGCATATATTAACTCATATTTCTTTTTCGATTGTTTCAATTGTAATTACAATTCATTTCATAACTTTTTTAGTCGATGAAATCGTAAAACTATATGATTCATCCGAAAAGGGGATGATAATGACTTTTTCCTGTATAACAGGATTATTAGTTACTCGTTGGGTTTATTCAGGACATTTTCCACTAAGTGATTTATATGAATCATTAATCTTCCTTTCATGGAGTTTTTCCCTGATTCATATAGTCCCGTATTTCAAAAAAAATAAAAATCTTCTAAGCACAATAATTGGACCAAGTGCTATTTTTACCCAGGGCTTTGCTACTTCAGGTCTTTTAACTGAAATACACGAATCCAAAATATTAGTAC